AGAACCGTATAGGAAGTTTTCTCCTCGTACGGCTCGAGAAAAAATGATTTGATTCAAAGGTTTGTCTATGTATGTAATTATAAGAAATTAAATGACAAATGGGCCTATAAAATCAATTAGACTATGATTTCAGTCCTTTTTGATTTTTTTCTTCCTGAAAATGAAAAAGAAACCATTCGTACTCATAACTCAAGTTGGATAACTCTCAAATAGCTCAAAGGAAAAATCTTTAGTCAATTTCATTTATTGAGTGGTCTTTACTCCCTTTTGTTTGTCCCGTTTCAATTCTATTTGGATTCTTTAGTCTGATCCAGTTATTGAGACTATCGAGACAATTAAAATGGTGTTTCCTTGTTCTTAGATCCTTTATCCTTATTTTAAATCAGTGGGTTTAGACATTACTTCGGTGCTTCTTAATCCTTCCAAAATGGCAGCAACATACCCCTTTTTTGATTTCTTTCTAGCAAAGAATCCTATGGACAGTTGATTCCCGCATGATACACTTTGAATCGAAAAAAGTTTGATAAATTCCAACAAGTTTTGCTTTTGAATTGGAAACTTGCTGGAATTCGATCCTTTTGATTTCTATATTATGGAAGATACATTTACGAAGTTGTTCCAATTGATTAATTGGTATTAACCCTAGATCCTTGCCCCCGAGAAATGAATGAATCCTTTCTACTCGAGCTCCATCGTGGACTATTTACAACCCAACAAAAAACGAAGGGTTCGAGTGTAACAGAACAAACAATGTCGAGCCAAGAGCACCCTCATTCCTAGATAAATCGAAAATGGTGGATGTAAAAATCCACAACGGATCGTGTCCTTCAAGTCGCACGTTGCTTTCTACCACATCGTTTCAAACGAAGTTTTACCATAATATTCCTCTAATTTGGAACCAGTATGGAATTGATTCAAGTATGGAATCATGAATAATCATTGGTTCAGCTGTCCATAGACATCGTAATCTAGACTTGTTCTTCTATATATGATATGTGGAACGATTTTTCTGAAAAAGTCTTAGCAAGACAGCATCTTTAACATACATAAAAAATCTATAAATAATAAAAAGAAATAGAAATATATAAACGAATAACTTTTTGAATCTGTATCTTGAAGTGACTCAATAGGATAGATTAAACGATTTCCTACTTTTTGAGTACCAAAGATTCCACTTACAAGGAATCAGTCAAAATTTTGATTAAAAATATTTCTAATTGAAATTCAAAAAGTTTCCTATTTAGACATCATTATTGAATTTGATTAAATTTAAATCAAATTGGACAATAAGCATCACGTTTGATCTTCATAGGAAGATAAGTCTTTCTTTTTTAATTGACTCATTACTGATTTAATTGAAAATAGATCAAAGAAAAGAAGAAAGAAATCCTATTTTTTTTTCATGAGATATATAAAAAAATGATGTAAGTTAAGATTTGAATCTTTATTCTTTTCATCTGATTACGAAAATCAAAATAGAAAAAAAATCGGGAGGGGTTTTCGTATCTATCAGATAGACTGAACAGTTGTCACTGTGATAGATATTCTATAATATAGAATTGATATAATTCTAATTTCAGTTTAAATAATTTAAAGGATCACAAATCTTTTTCACAAAAACTCAAAAATGATTGTCGAACGATACATACCATATAAGCTAAACATTTCCTCATTTTATATGATTATATGGTATGTATTTTGTTTAACTTTAGCATGGGGTTGAGTAATATTTCAATAATCCACTCTTGTCATAAAGTGAATAAAATAAAAGCGATAGGATAAATCACCCCTGCCTCAATCGTTACATAGATTTCGAATTTTTCATTAGAGCCAAACACGAAAGACCGAGATTCAAAGAAAAAACATTGGCTCCATAACATATTTCTATATGATATGGAACTTGATCATTTGTTAATGAGATTCGAACAGACACATATATTTAAATTATATATGAATTAACTCCTATCCACTCCCCTACTTCTTTCTATCAGAATAATAGAGCATAAAAAAATGGATATGCGCTGGGACGGAAGGATTCGAACCTTCGAATATCGGGACCAAAACCCGTTGCCTTACCGCTTGGCCACGCCCCATTTCAATTTCTAATCTACACGAAGAAACAATAATATTGGTATTGGTTGTTTGTCAACTCCAGTCCAAATTTCTATATATCTATCGAATAGATTGGTACTAGGATTTTGATACATATAGATATAGAATTCAACTGAATTTATTGATCATTACATAGAATTCAATTAACATATTGTATGAAAGTATGATTTCTTCTATTCTCCTTTGAGAATTGGAGGATTTTTGATTGGGTGGGTTCAAAGAAAAAGAAGGATTTTTTGTCTACCTTACTTACTTTTACTTTCTTCCTTTTTACTTATATCAAAAACTCAATCAAAATGCAATTATCTCCAAGAACAAAATGTCTGTTATGCTTAATATCGTTAGTTTGATCTGTATTAATTCTGCCCTTTATTCGAGTAGTTTTTTC